TGATCTTTTCTCCCACCTTCAGAAGAATGAAGCATAGATATCCCCACAATATCGTTAGAATTTTCTGAAAGGTAACTATCTCGGTTTCATATATAGAATTCATATAGAATATTTGAAAAAGACTTTTTCCATAAGAAAAAAGAACTTACTATCTTTGGGATCTGATGCTACACCGCTGCTCAATACCTTAGTGGATCGACTCTATTACATAAGTTGATTCCTAACTTTTGTCCCATATCATGACATAAGTAAGCAGTTCTTAACTGTATCGACTCAATAGCTCGCTAATTGATCTTTACGGTGCTTTCTCTATCAATTTGATCCTTTATCCATAGAATATAATATATAGGCTGCGCTCATTTTTTTTTTCTTCCTATTTTGGTTCTCGTGAAGTCTCTTTCCTTGCTACAGCTGATAAAAATCGTTGCTTTGGACGATGCATATGTAGAAAGCCTATTTTTTTCTAGTATTTACTAGCCAATTTGATCTTTGCTTTTTTTCCTTATTTCTATAGTGGAGATAGTCGCACGTAATGACAGATCACGGCCATATTATTAAAAGCTTGTGGTAAGAATGGGTTTCGTTCTAGTGCCCGGAAATAATATTCCAAAGCCTTTGTATGCTCTCCATTGCTTGTGTGTATAAGGCCTATGTTATAGAGTATATAACTTCGATCATAGGGATCAATTTCTGGTCGCGTAGCTTCATAATAATTCTGTAAAGCTTCCGCATAATTTCCTTCGGATTGAGCCAACATCCGTTACGGTCGTTCATTCTATTCAAAAAATCTCCGTTCCAGAACCGTACATGAGATTTTCATCTCATACGGCTCCTCCCTTCTGCGCATAGTACTAAGGGGAATAATCCATAGAATAAAAATGGAACTATTCTCATCTCATCATGAACTGAAAGGAGCTAGTATTTTTACAAGAAATCTCTAGCCAGCCTTCCCGCAAGAGGTTTTTTCTTAACACCAATCATATTAGTGTTAGATATAAATGGTAACTCCAACAATTTCTTTGTTCTCAACGCCTTCTATTTCCAGGAATTAGTCACTTCAACGATCTTTGATGGTTATACGGGTATCCAAAGTACAAACGAGATGGATGTTTGTTGTCCCAACCATTCTTGTTAGTCCCGATACCGATAAGGAAAAGGGGAATTTATAACAAATAACAAAGTTTTTGTGTTGTTGATTCCTAGGTGTAGTGCTTTTTCCCTTATGCCGCCTATTGGTACTAATGTAGTGTAGGATTGACCTGCAATACAGAACCCATAGGTGGAACCTTTCGCTCAATACTCAAATCAACAATTGAAACATCTGAGGCTGCATCAACCGAGGATACACGATAGAAGGAATTGTTCTATCTCCAAACTTCACCTTCACCGAGCGTAGGTTTATTTCAAGAATTTCGTTCTTTCTATCCCGAACCGCGTCTCTTTCTCGTAAGACCTGAGGTGAGGGCTAAAAAAAACAAGAAAAAAGAATCAAATCGCACCATCTCTGTAATAGGTAAATGCCTTTTTTTCTCCGGAAGTTGTCGGAATTATTCGTAATAAGATATTGGCTGCAATCGAAGAGGTCTTATCAATAAAATTTCCATTTATACGAGATCTAGGCATAATTAGCAATCCATTCTAGAATTCTTTTCATTACCCCTCGGGGAAAATGATCCCACAAACAAAGCAAAGGAATTATACAGTACGAAATAACATAAAAACAGACTAATTTTATTCTAATAAATAGATATGGGCTTTCCGCTTAAATTGTCCCCTTTTGTTTGGGAAAGATATGAAATATTGGAATCAGATTGATTTCATTCCCATTTTTGTAGTATACCAATGAGCGGAACTATTACTATTTCATCTAAGTTAAATAACCAAGGACTTTATTTTACTACGGATTCTGATATGATAACTCGAGAAGTTTTGATTTGGTTATGATCCAAAGAGAAAAAAGAATGGAATAATCATTCCATGAAAAAATAGAGTAGAGTAACCGTACCTTCTGTTTGCATAACGTGTATACACCACGCCATACAATCGAAATAGCAAAATCCATGGGACGATTCATAAATTTGGAATAGATCCGTGGGGTAGCTGATGAATCAGAGAAGTTATTGTTGAGAAATATTAAATGGGAAAGGAATTATTCCTATGGAACTAGTGATCGGTCGTACCGGTACTGCAGTAATATGAATAACTCGCTATTCACTCAGTTTCTGGTCAATAATAAGATTATGTGGGAGAGGTGGCCGAGTGGTTCAAGGCGTAGCATTGGAACTGCTATGTAGGCTTTTGTTTACCGAGGGTTCGAATCCCTCTCTTTCCGTTTCTGTTAATTCACCAACGTTATCGACCACAATGTATCAAATCAAATAACAATTGATACCATTATTCCAGCAAAAAGACCTTTATTTGATAGAAATTCTCTATTCCTAATTACTGTGGTTATAAAATACAAATATAGGAAAGAGCAAAAAAGAAAAAAAATCCTACT